GGAACTACCAGAATTTTATATTTCTAAGATCAAGCAACTCGGGTTTTGTCGTTATATAACATGATATTTTATAGAATCAATGAAAAATAGATACGAGTAGAACCCCAAAAGAAAAAGGTAGAAAAAAATAATATATAAAAGTGATACAAAATTATATAAGAATTACTACCCCCCTTCTATTTCTTTATTTCCTTAATTGAAAATTGAATTTCGTTTGATTAGGACCAAGCTACTTAAAAACCTCCGCCCTTTTTAAAATATCCCGAACAGTTCCTGTAGGCTGAGCGCCCTTTTCAAGGAAATATAGAATAGCAGGAACGTTTAAATAACTTTGATTCTTTATCGGATCATAAAAACCCACGTTCCGAAGATCTCTTCCTTCTCTTCGGGATCGAACATCAATTGCAACGATTCGATAGACGGCTCATTGGGATAGATCTAAGTAAATGAACAAGACCCCCCCTAGAAACGTATAGGAAGTTTTCTCCTCGTACGGCTCGAGAAAAAATGATTTGCAGTTTTGTCTACGTATTGAATTCTAATGAATGGTAAACGAGTTGATAAAATAAATTAGACTGGGATTTAACTCTTTTTTTCTTTGTCCTTCCTGAAAAAATAAAAAATCATTTGTACCCATAACTCAAGTTGGATAATTCTCAAAAAGCTTAAAAGAAAAATTAGGCAATTTATTTCATTTTTTGAATGGTCTTTAACCCCCCTTTTTGTTTGTCTCATTTAAAATATAAAATAAGAATCTATTTGGATTATTTATTATGATCTAGTTATTGAGACAATCGAAAAACGGTGTTTCCTTGTTCTGGGATCCTCTTTTCTTTGTTTTAAATCAGTGGGTTTAGACATTACTTCGGTGCTTCTTAATCCTTACAAAATGACAGCAACATACCCCTTTTGTGATTTATTTCTATCAAAGAATCATACAAACGGTCGATTCCCACGCGATACACTTTGAATTGAAAGTGTTTTCTCAATTCCAACAAATTTTCCTTTTTAATTGAAAACTTGACCGAATCGGATCCTTTCGATTTCTATATTTCTATATTGATGATATACTTACGAAGTTGTTCCAATCTATTGATTGGTATTAACCCTAGATTCTTGCCCCCTAAAAGATAAATCAATACTTTACTTTCTACCCGAGCTCCACCATGTACTATATTCATTACAACCCAGCAAAAAGGGGGATTCTAGTGAAACAGAACAGATGTCGGGCCAAGAGCACCTTCATTCTTATAAAAGATGGCGGATGTAAGAATAAAAATCCACGCCGGATCGTGTCCTTCAAGTCGCACGTTGCTTTCTACCACATCGTTTCAAACGAAGTTTTACCATAACATTCCTCTTATTTGGAACCCATATGGGATTGATTCAATTATGGAATCATGAATAGTCATTGGTTCCGTCGATACATAAACATATTAATCTATACTTTTTTTCTTCTATACATATACAAAGATGGCAAAAAGTTTTCTGAAGCAATCTTAGCAAGACCCCAACTATTATTGTATGTTATTGTATGAATGCAACACAACACTTTTTATAAAAAAAATAAAAGAAATATAGAAATAATACGAATAAATTTTGACTCTGCATCTTAAAGTGACTCAATATGACCCATCTCCTACTTCTTTGAATACCAAAGATTCAACTCATAATAAGCAATCATTAAAAATTTTTCTAATCGAAAAAGTTTCCTATTTCGACATCATTATGAATAAAGTTTTACAGTACAGACTCCAATTTTGATCATCAAAAAGGAGAAATATCTGTTTCTTTTCGAATTGAACCATCAACGATTTAAAGCAGATAAATGGATTGAACAAAAACCCCATTTTTATATGAAAAAAGACTGATCTAAGAGAAGATTTAGGTACTTGTTCTTTCGATTCGAATTTGATTAATAAGATAAGATGAACGAATAGGGATTTTTCGTACCTATCAGATAGACTGAACTACAGTCTTTATTATGGATATGAAATATCCATATTAAAAAAGAAAATTAACTATTTCAATATCGATAGTTAAGGGATTCCAATTTTTTTCACAAAAACCGAAAGACTATTGTCACTGAAATAGAACGAAATCAGATGATAACAATACATACATATAATGTTAAGGTTAAGCTAAGCCTTTCATCATTTTATATGTATTTTTTTGTTTACCCTGGGATTAAGTAATCCTTATGCAATCTTGGCATAAAGTAAAGTGACTAAAATCTATGAATTCTCCCGTCTCAATCGTTACATAGATTTAAAATTTTTCATTAGAGCCAAACAAGAAATATATATAAAGTAAAAAAAAAACACGTCCGTTAACATATGTAACTTGATTCATTGTTAATGAGATTCGTACAGACACAGATATTTAAATGAATACCTCCCGTTACTAATTAAGACCTATCTACCCCCCGATTCCCGGGGAATGCTGAATCAGAACAAAAAAAGATCCCCTTTGGGGAAGGGGTACTATCTAGGGACAAAGACAAACAAGTCCAGATTAGGTCCTTGCTCCTCATTTTTTTAGTTTACCCTAACCCAGTCTTAAGATACTTAATCCGATTAATTGAATGTAATAACTTCCCTCTTGTTTATAATGTTTATAATTAAGGGATCCTAATAATTGGGCTACCCCATTTAAGTTTAATGGATAGAGAATAAGAGATAGGGAAGAAAGGTTCTTTCTTATTGTAATTCAAAAGAAAATGTATCGTTGAAAATTCAAAAAGATATGAGACGTAAGGTTTTTCTTCAAATTAAGTAGCTAAGCTAAACCCCTTCAATATGAAGGGAATGAACATATGATGAAAAATCCGCCATACTTCAGTTAGTTGAATTAAAAAAATGTGTGACCCATGTTCCCATAGTACCTTGTTGATCACAAAAAAATATTTAGTTATATCTGCATGTCATTTGCACTCAATTCCGTTAGTTCAGTTTGTGAAAAACAAAGAAAGATATGATTCCTAGAAGAATCATTCAAAATAAGAAACGAAACAAAAAGAACATTCTATCCAATATTAGGCATTAGTCATTTAAACAGAACACTATTCTCAAAATAAACTTTTCCTCTGATACAATGTATAGGCCTGGGACGAAAGGATTCGAACCTCCGAATACCGGGACCAAAACCCGTTGCCTTACCACTTGGCCACGCCCCATTTAGATTTCCATTCTACACTAATAAATAATAAGATTAGTATTGGGTCTTGGTCAATTCCAGGGAAAATATCTATATAAAATCTTTATAGAATTAGAGTAGATTCTTGCTAGTATTTTTTATTTTTACGCGTGTAGATATAGAATTCAGCTGAATTCATTGATCATTACATATAATTCAATTAAGATATTCTATGAAAGTATGATTTCTTCTATTCTCCTTTGTTTGGGAATGGGAGAATTTTTGATTGGGTCGGTTCAAAGAAAAAGAAGTATTTTTGTCTACCTTACTTTACTTCATTTTTCCTTATATCAATAACTCAACCAAAATGCAATTATCTCCAAGAACAAAATGTCTGTTATGCTTAATATCTTTAGTTTGATCTGTATCTGTCTTACTTCTGCCTTTTATTCGAGTAGTATTTTCTTCGCCAAATTGCCCGAGGCCTATGCTTTTTTGAATCCAATCGTAGATCTTATGCCAGTCATACCTTTGTTCTTTTTTCTCTTAGCCTTTGTTTGGCAAGCTGCTGTAAGTTTTCGATGAGATCCTTAATATTATATTCTATATTCTATTTATTATACTAGTCCTAGAAAATTAATGATTTATTCGAGAAAAATTCTAACAATTAATAATATAAATTTAATATAAAATAAGTCTTACACTATGAACCTTCAATTCAAACATTGAAATTCTTGGTTGGATAGCTGCGATAAATCCAAATCCGGCTCACCCTGTATTCCCCATTCTGCCCTTTTGAAAGACCCTAATAGGGTTAGGTCCCCCCAATATCTAATTGGAGGTATGAAAGAAATTTTTTGTAATGAAAGACTCTTATGACAACTTAATTTTAATTTCTGTGAAATTCTTTTCTGTTTCTAGAAAGCACTTCATTTGTTGGTGTCAAAATATTTGGTATAAAAAAACGGAGGATCTATTCTCTTTTCTCATTTTTTCCAAAAAAAGATCTTGGAGATTGTGTAATGCTTACTCTCAAACTTTTCGTTTACACAGTAGTGATATTTTTTGTTTCTCTATTTATCTTTGGATTCCTATCTAATGATCCGGGGCGTAATCCTGGACGTGAAGAATAAAAAGGGGTTTTTGTTTTCCTTGCTTGATTTTAAATTTTTCTTAGGATTTTTTATCTATTCCACATGTTTAACTAGGAAACAAAAAAAGGATTGGCGAAATTTGAAAGAGAAATAAAATATCAAGGCATCAACAAAAACGGAAAGAGAGGGATTCGAACCCTCGGTACGAATAACTCGTACAACGGATTAGCAATCCGCCGCTTTAGTCCACTCAGCCATCTCTCCCAATTGAAAAAGATAATTACTATGTTACATTACACATGTAATAAGTATTGAAAAAGTATTTCTTTATTTATATTATCTATATTTATATCTACAACTTTTATTAGTAATTCCATTTAGTTGAAGTAAGGGCTCGAAAGATTCAATAGAAAAACAGAAGGAAAAAGAAAGACGACCCCTTTTATTTTGTTCGAAAGGTCCCTTTTTATTTTATTCCCGCGGCCTGGCCTGGTAAGTACCTAGCCGGGCCTTTTTTTGTTCCAACGAATCCTAGCTAAAACGGTTTCTCTTATTTGAAAAAAAAAAGGTTTGCTATTAAAGCAACAACAAAAAGACGAAGGACTATTTCCATTCTGATTTTCTTATTATAGAATATAACATCAATACGTCATTTCTTATTATTCTTTCTTCCTTTTTTATTTATTTGACGACCTTACTCTTACTGGAATAAAAAAAAGAAACTATGGATTTTTACACAATGCGTATTTTTTGTTATGATTTCAGCGGTTT